CGTACTTGAGAGTTTCCTACCTCATACGGCTCAGCAATCGATTCTTTTTGCGGTCTCATCTTAATTTACCCTATGCTAACAGAATTAGATTTATGATAAATCTATCTCATTTTTCTTGGGTTAACTAGAAGAAGTTAATTACATAAGAAGTTTCAAATTCTAATTTTTTTGATCAATAATTAGTTTTAGCTTTTCTCCCACCTTTAGAAAAATGAATTATAGATATCCCCTATATCGTTATAATTTTCCGAAAGGTAACTATCTCGGTTTCATATATGAAATTTATATAGAATCCTTGAAAAAGACTTTCTTCCATAAGAAAAAAGAACTTACTATCTTTGGGATCTGATGCTACACCGCTGCTCAATACTTTAGTGGATCGACTCTATTACATAAGTTGATTCCTAACTTTATATCCCATATCATGACATAAGTAAGCAGTTCTTAACTGTATCGACCCAAAAGCTCGCTAATTGATCTTTACGGTGCTTTCTTTATCAATTTGATCCTTTATCCATAGAGTATAGTATGTAGGCCGTACCTATTTCTTCCGATTTTTTTTTTGTTATCATGAAGTTTCTTTCCTTGCTACAGCTGATAAAAATCGTTGCTTTGGACGATGCATATGTAGAAAGCCTATTTTTCTAGTATTGACTAGCCAATTTGGTCTTTTTTTTCCTTCTTTCTATAGTGGAGATAGTCGCACGTAATGACAGATCACAGCCATATTATTAAAAGCTTGTGGTAAGAATGGGTTTCGTTCTAGTGCCCGGAAATAATATTCCAAAGCCTTTGTATGCTCTCCGTTGCTTGTGTGTATAAGGCCTATGTTATAGAGTATATAACTTCGATCATAGGGATCAATTTCTGGTCGCGTAGCTTCATAATAATTCTGTAAAGCTTCCGCATAATTTCCTTCAGATTGAGCCGACATCCGTTACGGTCGTTCATTTTTTTTTCAAAAAATCTCCGTTCCAGAACCGTACGTGAGATTTTCATCTCATACGGCTCCTCCCTTCCGTGCATAGTACTAAGGGGAAAAAGCTATGGAATCCGAATTTCCCTATTCTTATTATGAACTGACAGGAGCTGGTATTTTTACAAGAAATCTCTAGCCAGCCTTCCCGCAAGAGGTTTTTTTTTTTCTTAACACCAATCGTATTAGTGCTAGATAGAAATGATAACTCCAACGATTTCTTTGTCCTCAACGCCTACTATTTCCAGGAATTAGTCACTTCAACGATCTTTGATGGTTATACGGGTATCCAAAGTACAAACGAGATGGATGTTTGTTGTCCCAACCATTCTTGTTAGTCCCGATACCGCTAAAGAAAAGGGGTAATTTATAACAAAGTTTTCGTGTTGTTGATTCCTAGTGTAGTGCTTTTTCCCCTATGCCGCCTATTGGTATTAGTGGAGTAGGATTGACCCGCAATACAGAACCTATAGATGTAACCTTTCGTTCAATACTAAAATCGACAATTGACAATTAAAGTATCTGAGGCTGGATCAATCGAGGATACACGACAGAAGGAGTTGTTCTATCTCCAAACTTTACCTTCACTAAGCGTAGCTTTATTTCAATAATTTGGTTCTTTCTATTCCGAACCGCGTCTTTTTCTCGTAAGACGGAAGTGAGGGCAAAAAAAAAAACACGAAAAAAGAATCAAATCACACCATCTCTGTAATAGGTAAATGCCTTTTTTTCTCCTGAAGTTGTCGGAATTATTCGTAATAAAATATTGGCTATAATTGAAGAGGTCTTATCAATAAAATTTCCATTTATCCGAGATCTAGGCATAATTTGCAATCCATTCTATAATTCTTCTCATTACTCCTTCGGTTCGGGGAAAATGCTCCCACAAACAAGGGAATTGTACAGTACAAAATAACATAAAAACAGAAAAATTCTAAAAAAAAGATGTGTACCTTCCGCTCAAATTGTACCCTTTATCAGAATCAGACAAAGAGAGATAAGAGACTTTTGAATCAGATTGAATTTCATATAAATTTCGTACAAATGAGCGGAGCTATTACTTCATTTCATCTAAGTTGAATAACTAAGAACTTTATTTTACTATGGATTCTTATAACTTAAACTCGAGAAATTTGGATTTGGTTATGATCCAAGAAGGAAAAGGGATGGGCATTATACAATTGAAATGAAATAGAAAAATCCATGGTACGATTCATGAATTTGTAATAGATCTATGGGGTAGATGATAAGAGAAGTTGTTGTTGATAAATATCAAATTTGAAAGGAATTTTTTATTTCTATGAAGCCGTTGATTGGTCGTGCCTGTACTGCAATAAAATAATATGAATAACTCGCTATTCACTCGGTTTTTGGTCAATAATAAGATTATGTAGGAGAGATGGCCGAGTGGTTCAAGGCGTAGCATTGGAACTGCTATGTAGGCTTTTTGTTTACCGAGGGTTCGAATCCCTCTCTTTCCGTTTCTGTTAATTCACCAGCGTTACCGACCGCAATATATCAAATAACAATTCATATCATTATTCCAACAGCTTTTTGTTTTTTGATAGAGAATCCTCATTCCTAATTACATTTCTTCCGTACGAGTACGTAAAATACAAATATCGCGGAAAAAGAGCAAAAAGAAAAAAAAAATCCTACTGCGGATCAATTTGCGATAGGTGAATGAGAAAAATGTGGATTCAAGGCCCTTAGATCTATTTACTTCGTTGAAAGGAGGACATAATTGTTTGAACCCCTTTCCCTTTCTTTGTTATGTTCGTTAGGTTCAAGTCTGACGGGAATAATATTCTACGACTAACAACTCATTTATTTTTAAACCGACCCATTTACTATCTATTATTTGATTTACTAATCCTTTATATTGGAATGAGTCAATAGTCAAATGGTTTGGCAATTCCTCGTGAGGGGAGGAAGCAATATAATTTTGAATTAGAGCTTTCGATCTTTGTTTATCCTTCGTAGTAATAATATCTCGAGGTTTGCAGCGATAACTTGGTATATCCACTATACGACCATTAACTAAAATATGTCTATGGTTAACTAATTGCCTGGCTCCAGGAATGGTCGAAGCCATACCCAATCGAAAAAGGATATTATCCAAACGCATCTCAAGTAGTTGTAGTAAAACCAGGCCTGTTGACCCTTTGGCTTTTCCAGCGATATGCACATATCTAAGTAATTGTCGCTCTGTCAGACCATAATGAAAACGCAATTTCTGTTTTTCTTCTAGACGAATACGATATTGCGATCTTTTCACGGAACGCAATGGGTTTTTAAGATCACTTCCGGATCTAGGTCTTTTACTAGTTAATCCCGGTAAAGTCCCCAGACGGCGTATTTTTTTGAAACGAGGTCCTCGGTAACGAGACATAAAGACTCCTTTTTATTTTATTGAAATTTCATTTTACAGAAGAAATCTAAATTAAGACTGAACTAAACTAAAGGATAAACAAAGCAAAGCTAAATCTACTGAAGTATTACAAAGTAGAATGAAATGAATTGTGTCAATATCCGGATTTTTTGTATATATAGGAAATTAAGGCTCTGTTTTATGATTTGTTCTATATAGATCTAATTGCTCTAATCAACTTTTTTTCATAGTTACAAGTTACCATGCCATAATAGATTAGTGACTCAACGTTTGAAGAAAGGGAGAGGAAAGATTCCCAATTATGGAAAAAATCGATAGAGAAAAAAGCCGGCTATCGGAATCGAACCGATGACCATCGCATTACAAATGCGATGCTCTAACCTCTGAGCTAAGCGGGCTCACATAACAGAAATAGAAATAATGTATAGGAATTCAAGAAACTACCGGATCTTAGCTATTAGCTAAGAATTTAATATGAACTATATCTATATATTATAGTTCACAATTCTTTCTATAGTTATAAATAATATAACTAATTAAAAATTATATTATATAAGAAATTATATAATATATATAACATATTATATAACTATAATAAATATGACTAAATTCTATTCTAATAATATTAATTAAATTAATAATGGAAATATCTGACTAATTAGAATTTTCATTCTTAATACATTATCATTATAGATAATATACGTTCCGTTTATTTTCATATTTAGAATTTTGACATTATTATATAATATTTATAAATATAAATAGAATAGAAATTATTTTTATGATAATAAGATTTTTGAGAATGGAATAGTTAGAACAAATTATGTTAATTATATTTATAGTATAGCGGATCGGTTCTAAGAAAAGTATAAGATAAGGATAAAGATACAACAATCAAAATTCGAATCAGACATTCCTCTGATTTCGTTTGAAAAAGGATGAGATAGGACGAAAAAAAAAAAGAAGAAGGAATATCGACCCTTCCAGTATTCCAAATCGCGCTGCAAAAACGAAAGGGGAGGAAGACATATATATATGTGGGATATATCTATCTATATTGAATTGCGGATACATCAATGATAGAATCATTTCTGATTGAAACAAATAGGGTTCATATAATAGAGATGAAACGAGAGGGGATATCCAAAAAAAGAAAAAATAGGAGTATACACTATTTCGATATAGGAATCATTATATAAATATAATGAATTCAACGGTTCCAAGATAAATGATAAGTGGGTGGAATTAAAACCCGATCCTTGTCTAAAAGGGGGATATGGCGAAATTGGTAGACGCTACGGACTTGATTGGATTGAGCCTTAGTATGGAAACCTGCTAAGTGGTAACTTCCAAATTCAGAGAAACCCTGGAACTAAAAATGGGCAATCCTGAGCCAAATCTTTTTTTTTTTAGAAAAACAAGGGTTTTAAAAACTAGACTAGAATAAAAAGGGATAGGTGCAGAGACTCAATGGAAGCTGTTCTAACGAATGAAGTTGACTACGTTGCGTTGCTAACTGGAATCCTTCTATCGAAATTAAAGAAAGGATGACATATATATCTAATACGTACGTATACATACTGGCATATCAAACGATTAATCACGACTTGAATATATATATATGCAATATAT